TTGCAATTAAACTCGGCCCAATCTTTTACTAAAAGGATTGAGCCGAATAAAGAATGAAGATCCTATCTATTTGCATATATCTTGCATATATCAGTACATACCTTACCTATTTATATATATACAAGATCTAAATACAAGATAAGATCTAAGACTAAACAACTCAATGCTTCTATTGTTGGGTCCATAATTAATCCTATGGATCCTTAGGATTGGTGGATCATTTTATATCCCGTAGTTTCGGACCATAGATCAAGCCAAGGGTCACAACTCCTTCTACCCATCCTGTATATTGTCCCTTTCATTCCGTGTTGCAATAGGCACTTAATATTCTATTATACAAGATTCTACGAAAATGAATTCTTCATAGGAGGGAGCAAATATTTATCTTTTCGATGAGAATTTGTACATGACATGGGAGAAACCCCTCTTTAATTGAAGAAAAGGTTCCATCATATATAGTGAATTGATACCCCGGATTCCCAGAATCATTTCTTTCAATGCTAACTCGTTATTAGTTAATGATCCTAGTAATTGGATCTATATGCTTATTCCGATAGGAAATGAAATAGTAAAATGATTATTCATCGAATGACTATTCATCTATTGTATTTTCAAATAGGGGGCAGGAAGGCTCTATGGAAAAATGGTGGTTCAATTCGATATTGTCTAACGAGGAGTTAGAACACAGGTGTGGGCTAAGTAAATCAATGGACAGTCTTGGCTGTCCTATTGGAAATACCAGTGGAAGTGAAGACCCCATTCTAAATGATACGGATAAAAACATTCCTAGTTGGAGCGATAGTGGCAGTTATAGTTGCAGTAATGTTGATCATTTTTTAGGTGTCAGGGACATTTGGAGTTTCATCTCTGATGAAACTTTTTTAGTTAGGGATAGTAATGGTAACAGCTATTCCGTATATTTTGATATTGAAAATCAGATTTTTGAGATTGACAATGATAGTTCTTTTCTGAGTGAACTAGAAAGTTCTTTTTCTAGTTATCTGAATAATGGGTCTAAGAGTGACAATCGCTACTATGATTGTGACATGTATGATACTAAATATAGTTGGAATAATCACATTAATAGTTGCATTGATAGTTATCTTCGTTCTGAAATCCGTATTGATAGTTACATTTATAGTTATATTTGTAGTGGTGAAAGTATAAGTGGTAGTGATAGTGGGAATTCTAATATAAGAACTGGCGGTAATGACAGTGATATAGGAGAAGGATCGAATGATTTCGATATAAATCAAAAATACAGACATTTATGGGTTCAATGCGAAAATTGTTATGGATTAAATTATAAGAAATTTTTTAAGTCAAAAATGAATATTTGTGAACAATGTGGATATCATTTGAAAATGAGTAGTTCAGATAGAATCGAACTTTCGATTGATCCGGACACTTGGGATCCTATGGATGAAGACATGGTCTCTATCGACCCCATTGAATTTCACTCGGAAGAGGAGCCTTATAGAGATCGTATCGATTCGTATCAAAGAAAGACAGGTTTAACTGAGGCTGTTCAAACAGGCATAGGTCAACTAAACGGTATTCCCATAGCAATGGGGGTTATGGATTTTGAGTTCATGGGGGGTAGTATGGGATCCGTAGTAGGCGAGAAAATCACCCGTTTGATCGAGTATGCTACTAATAGATCTTTACCTGTTATTATGGTGTGTGCTTCTGGAGGAGCACGCATGCAAGAAGGAAGTTTGAGCTTGATGCAAATGGCTAAAATATCTTCCGCTTTATATGATTATCAATCAAATAAAAAGTTATTCTATGTATCAATCCTTACATCTCCTACAACCGGTGGAGTGACAGCCAGTTTTGGTATGTTGGGAGATATCATTATTGCTGAACCCAATGCCTACATTGCATTTGCGGGTAAAAGAGTAATTGAACAAACATTGAATAAGACAGTACCCGAGGGTTCACAAGCGGCTGAGTATTCATTCCATAAGGGCTTATTTGATCCAATCGTACCACGTAACCCTTTAAAAGGTGTTCTGAGTGAGTTATTTCAGCTACACGGTTTCTTTCCCTTGACTCAAAATTAAAGTAGAGCACTAGTACTAGGCTCAGTTATTTGTAGAGAACTTTAGTTCATCGCAATCAAAGTCCAAATAAGAAGAATGGGGTTTTCTTTGGTGACATAAGTTCTATAGTCAGAATCAGAAGTTTCGGATAATTACTTTTTTTATTTTTATTTTCTCCAGATTTTTTCTCCTACCCCTATTGATGATTAGAAATCAGGAACCCTCTATAAAATAAAGAGGAGAAAAGAGTGAATTCTTCTTTCCGCGGAATAGAATTGGGAAAATGAAAAGAATTTCATGTTCCCTTCCTTCTTACGTATTAATATATAGAATAATGAAAATCTATAATAGAAATGTTGCATATTTCTATATCTATATCTCCCGAGAACCTCCTTTTTTTTTACTATGAATCCCTGTTGGATCGGATTCTAACGAATCCTTAGGGAACTCGTAAGAAACTCTTTATTATAAGATAAGGACGGGAGAACAAGAATAAAAAAGCGGATTATCATACATATTTTTTGTGTAAAAAGATGAATAGGTACACTTATTTATTTCTACTTTCCTTGCACTTATTATATACTTATAATAAATATACTTATCAAAAAATATATTTCTAACAAGTACAAATTTCTAACAAGTACAAATATTAAATCGAGGCACCTATTCTATGACAGATTTCAATTTACCCTCTATTTTTGTGCCTTTAGTGGGCCTAGTATTTCCGGCAATTGCAATGGCTTCTTTATCTCTTCATGTTCAAAAAAACAAGATTGTTTAGATCCGATGGGATCAAATCTCATCAATTTATTTTAACACTTGGACTTGGATCATAATACAGATATCTTTTAGTGGAATAGGGTACGGTACGACATGTGACTCCCTCCGAGCACAAATAAAAAAGCTGTTATTGTTATGCATGCAGATCCATGATATATGGATAAATGCATGTATATTATATGTGGGTATAGCTGTTTTTGTTTTCAAATAGATCAGCGAATATCTGAAATAGAAAGTCAATGTATCTATATGTATGTAGATATACATAGTGGGATCATATGAAGGGGATGTTATTATTTTATATCTAACCAATTCGATGAATTACTCCTAATGGTTTCCATCATAATAGTGCTAGTTGATGAGAGTTACTTCGGGATCAAAACAAAAAAAAGTAAAGTCAAATTCATTTGGCTTATTCTATTCTCTCAATTCCAATAGAATGCAACTGGATCGAGTATGAACTGGCAATCCGAACGTATATGGATAGAACTTATAACGGGGTCTCGAAAAACAAGTAATTTCTGCTGGGCCTGTATCCTTTTTTTAGGTTCACTAGGATTCTTATTGGTTGGAACTTCCAGTTATCTTGGTAGGAATCTGATATCCGTATTTCCCTCTCAGGAAATCCTTTTTTTTCCCCAAGGAATCGTGATGTCTTTCTATGGGATCGCTGGTCTGTTCATTAGTTCCTATTTGTGGTGCACAATTTCGTGGAATGTAGGTAGTGGTTATGATCTTTTTGATAGAAAAGAAGGAATAGTGTGTATTTTTCGTTGGGGATTTCCTGGAATAAATCGTCGCATCTTCCTTCGATTCCTTATGAGAGATATCCAGTCAATCAGAATGGAAGTTAAAGAGGGTCTTTATCCTCGTCGTGTCCTTTATATGGAAATCAGAGGCCAGGGAGCCATTCCCTTGACTCGTACCGATGAGAATTTTACTCCACGAGAAATTGAACAAAAAGCTGCTGAATCGGCCTATTTCTTGCGCGTACCAATTGAAGTATTTTGAAATGAACTGAAGAATGAATGCTTTCTCCGCATGAGGGAAGGAACTCAGGAATCCCCTTTTTAATATAACTGAAGTTTCTTCGGAACGTTTATTCGAGCAAAACATGTTCGATTCTATTTCCCCCGTTCCGTTGGTAATACCGTTGTGTTGTGGCCCATAGAATAAAGCAGGCGGACGAATACGGAACAACCATAATAAGAAGCTATTTTTATCCACCAAAACAAAAACTCTTTTTTTTACATATGGAACTAAACTCAATTCTTTCATACTAGTAACAAATCTAATAAGTATGTATTCATCACACATATCAGAACATTTCGGAATACAGTACAGAATTCATCTTTTTAGGACCAATATTTTGAATTGATACGTTAGATACAGATGGATCGTATCTCGTAAATTATCTCTCTTTCGTCAATCGATGTTTCTTTTTTTTTTATCCTTTCTTTTGCTCCTTGATGACCAAACGATTGGATCTCTCATAACTATTCAATTTCTCTCTTGTTTTGCCACCCATTTCGGATTTCATCATCAATATTTTTCAGAAATATCCCCTCAATTATTCCTGGGCTGTGGGTAGCCAGTGAAACATTTCGAAATAATTGATTGATCCAGGGGGAGTTCTTTCGTCTCGAAATCCGAATAATATTCATTACTTCAAGTGGTTTTTCGGGCATTCATCGAAAGGAACAAATGAAGATACAATTGGTTCGAATTTGACCAATTGAGATATCTGGGAACTTGATTATTTCTTCATTCGAAACGGACCTTTATTCTATTTCTATATTCTTTCTAGATCCAAGGACTAAACAATTCAAAAAAAAAAAGAAGGAATAGATCCGATCCATAGGTTCCATACCTTGTTATAGAACTCATGCTTCATAGAAATATCGGATCAGATAGAGTCGGCGAATGAAGCAGTTTCATTAACAATTTACAGAACAGATTAAAAGTGACAAAAAAGAAAGCATTGACTCCCCTCCCATATCTTGCATCTATAGTCTTTTTGCCCTGGTGGATCTCTCTCTCATTTAATAAAAGTCTGGAACCTTTAGTTATTAATTGGTGGAATACAAGGCAATCCGAAACTTTTTTGAATGATATTCAAGAGAAGAACGTTCTAGAAAGATTCATAGAATTAGAACAACTATTCCTGTTGGACGAAATGATAAAGGAGTACCCGGAGACACAGATACAAAAGCTTCGTATAGGAATTCACAAAGAAACAATACAATTGGTCAAAATGCACAATGAAGATCATATCCATATAATTTTGCATTTCTCGACAAATATAATCTGTTTTGCTATTCTAAGTGGTTATTCTATTCTGGGTAATGAAGAACTTGTCATTCTTAATTCTTGGGTTCAGGAATTCCTCTATAACTTAAGCGACACAATAAAAGCTTTTTCTATTCTTTTATTAACTGATTTATGTATCGGATTCCACTCGCCCCATGGTTGGGAACTAATGATTGGTTCGGTCTACAAAGATTTTGGATTTGCTCATAACAATCAAATTATATCTGGTCTTGTTTCCACTTTTCCAGTCATTCTAGATACAATTTTGAAATATTGGATCTTCCATTATTTAAATCGTGTATCTCCTTCACTTGTAGTGGTTTATCATTCAATGAATGAATGAAGAACTCATTTGATCTGCCGATATCAATCAAATCCGAATGTTACTTCGTACATAAACAAACCATTTTTAATCTGACTCACTCTTTATACTTCTACCCGTCTAAGGGATTCCCCCTCCAGTACAATGGCAGAATCGTGGATAGGGAACTATACTAGCTACCTACCTAATTTATTGTAGAAATTTCCGGGATCAATAATTGGACCATGCAAAATAGAAATACCTTTTCTTGGGTAAAGGAACAGATGACTCGATTCATTTCCGTATCGATCATGATATATGTCATAACTCGGACATCTATTTCAAATGCATATCCCATTTTTGCGCAGCAGGGTTATGAAAATCCACGAGAAGCAACTGGGCGTATTGTATGCGCCAATTGCCATTTAGCTAATAAGCCCGTGGATATTGAGGTTCCACAAGCTGTGCTTCCTGATACTGTATTTGAAGCAGTTGTTCGAATCCCTTATGATATGCAACTGAAACAAGTTCTTGCTAATGGGAAAAAGGGGGCTTTGAATGTGGGGGCTGTTCTTATTTTACCCGAGGGATTCGAATTAGCTCCCCCCGATCGTATTTCTCCCGAGATGAAAGAAAAGATAGGCAATCTGTCTTTTCAGAGTTATCGCCCCACTAAAAGAAATATTCTTGTGGTAGGTCCTGTTCCTGGTCAGAAATATAGTGAAATCGTCTTTCCCATTCTTTCCCCGGACCCTGCTACTAAGAAAGACGTTCACTTCTTAAAGTATCCCATATATGTAGGTGGGAACAGGGGAAGAGGTCAGATTTATCCCGATGGGAACAAGAGTAACAATACAGTCTATAATGCTACAGCAGCAGGTATAGTAAGCAGAATAGTACGTAAAGAAAAAGGGGGGTATGAAATAACCATAGCTGACACATCGGATGGACGCCAAGTGGTTGATATTATACCTCCAGGACCAGAACTTCTTGTTTCAGAGGGTGAATCTATCAAGCTTGATCAACCATTAACGAGTAATCCCAATGTGGGTGGATTTGGTCAGGGAGATGCAGAAATAGTACTTCAAGATCCATTACGTGTCCAAGGTTTGTTGTTCTTCTTGGCATCTGTTATTCTGGCACAAATCTTTTTGGTTCTAAAAAAGAAACAGTTTGAGAAGGTTCAATTGTCCGAAATGAATTTCTAGATCCACGGATTCATCAAGCTGGTAAAAAGAGCCGAATTGTTGTGATCGATGCAATTATGTATGATTCAAAAAAATCATTGAAAATTTTTTGCTTGTTTTGTTTATACTGTTTTTCTGCGAGATGCCGGAAATTGCTTGTATCCCATTCCTAGCAATAGTATGTATATTGCGAAGAAGACTACTTGATCCCCCCTTCTTTTTTTCAATCAAAATGGGAGTGTTGTGACTATGCTAGGCCTCCCATTGGCAGATTGTAAATGCCATGTAATGCATCAATAGTTTTTTTGTACCTAATAGAATCAAATTCTAATAGATAATAGGCATAAGTAGGAGGAGAATACACGCGGATAAATGAAAGGAACAAATGATTCTAGGAGGGATTACTCGTCTTCCTAATCTTCCACACAAGAAAGGGGTGGAAAATTCCTTTTCTTGTGCGGAAATAATAATGATTCTTGATCCTGTTCGTCAAAGATTACTATTTATTTGATTTTCCAGTTCTATCGGAACTCGTTTGTTTCGATTCATAAGAAGTAGTGGACAAACAAAAAAAGGGGTGGGAGTAACTTACTGAGCAAATAAAACTTCTTCAATGAACTTATAAAAAAAGTAAAAAAAAAAGAAAATTTTAACTGTGATGAGATAATCAATAAGGATTGGGATATGCGCAAAAATCCAAGATTTCATCTTTTCGCCCGGAGCATTAAGAGTCTTTTTTTTTTGCTTGAAATTTTATTTTTTCTTTTTCTAGAGTAAGATTAGTATCGAAATGATTTGCAGGATGTCTCATCTATAGAAATCCATATTGTGTCATCCAGAAAATCAATTGATTCCTTCTTTCTTCTTGCTTCGGGGG